CCTGCTGCGCAAAAATGGGATATGCATTTGAAATGGATGCTCGAGTTATTACATATATCATGATCGATACAGAAATGGATCGAGTCATCTGTTCCTTTACCCAAGAAAAAGTATTTCTATTTTGCATGTCCAATCATGGATCTCGGAATTTCTACAATAAATTAGATAGGGAACTAGTAAAGTTCCCTATGCACGAGTCTGTCATTGTACTGGAATAGTTGTACTGTAATATAGGACGAATACCTTGAACTGGTAGAAATAAAATATAAAGAATTAAGTAAGATTCAAAATGGTTTCTTTATAAAGGAAGAAAGATTCTGATTTATTTGATTGATATCAGGAGATCAAATGAGTTCTTCATTCATTCATTGAATGATAAATGACTACAAGCGAAGGAGATACACGATTTAAATAATGGAAAATCCAATATTTCACAATTGTATCTAGAATAACTGGAAAGGTGGAAACAAGACCAGATATAATTTGATCGTTATGAGCCAATCCAAAATCGTTGTAGAACGAACCAATTATTAGTTCCCAACCATGAGTCGAGTGAAATCCAATCCATAAATCAGTAACTAAAAGAATCGAAAAAGCTTTTATTGTGTCACTTAAGTTATAGAGGAATTCCTGAACCCAAGAATTAAGAATGACAAGTTCCTCATTACCCAAAATAAAATAACCACTTAGAATAGCGAAAGAGATTATATTTGTCGAGAAATGCAAAATGATATGGAGATGATATTCATTGTGTGTTTTGACCAATTGTATCGTTTCCTTGTGTATTCCTATACGAAGTTTTTGTATATGTGTCTCCGGGTACTCCTTTATCATTTCGTCCAACAGAAAGAGTTCTTCTAATTCTATGAATCTTTCTAGAACGTTTTTCTCTTGAATGATATTCAAGAGAGTTTTGGATTGCCCGGTATTCCACCAATTTGTAACCCAAAGTTCCAGACATTTATTAAATGGGAGAGAGACCCACCAGGGCAAAAATACTATAGATACAAGATATGGGAAAGAAGGCAATGCTTTCTTTTTTTTCATTTTTTATCTGTGAATTGAATCGTTAATGAACCTGCTTCATTCGTTGACTCTATATGATATTTCTCTGAAGCACGAGTTCTATAACAAGGTATTGAACCTATGGGTCTATTCATTCCAATTTTTGTGTCAAAATTGAATTTAGTTCTTGGATCTAGAAGGAATATAGAAATGGGATAAGGGTTCGCCCTTTTCGGATAAAAATGCAAAATCAATATTATTCCTAGATATCTCAATTGGGCAAATTCGAATGGGCAAATTCGAAGCAATTTCATCTTCATTTGTTCCTTTCTATGAATACTCGAAAACCCACTTAAAATAACGAATCGGATTTAGAAACGAAAACCCCCCTCAGTTAATTATTTCGAAATGTTTCACCGCCTAGCCACAACCAAGGAAAAAAGGTATCATCAAAATTTTGGGCCTAAAAAGATGAGATGAATTCCGTATTACGAAATAAATCTTGGATATATTTGATGAATCCTTACTTATTATATTAGCCTTAGATTAGTCTTTTTTCTAGTAGAAATTTTCTAGTAGAAAAGAATTGAGTTGGGATCCATACGCATACGAAATACTTTTGGTATACAAATGGTATACAAAAATTTCTTCTTTTCTTAATTTTCTTCTTTATTATAGTATAGTTTATTATAGTTATTCCATATACGCCCTCCTGCTTTTTTGGTTTATTCTATGGGAGTCGCCACGACAAAGGAAGGAGGAAATAGAATAATCTAACATGTTTTGTTCAAATGAACATTCCAAAAAGACTTCAATTGTATTAAAAAAGGAATTAGCAAGTTCCTTCCCCCATGCCGATAAAACATTTATTCTTTATTGTGTTCAATTCATTTCAAAATACTTCAATTGGTACGCCCAAGAAATAGGCCAATTCGGCAGCTTTTTGTTCAATTTCTCGTGGAGTAAAATTCTCATCAGTACGAGTCAAGGGAATGGCCCCTTGACCTCTGATTTCCATATAAAGGACACGACGAGGATAAAGACCCTCTTTAACCTCAATTCTGATTGATTGGATATCTCTCATAAGGAAGCGAAGGAAGATGCGACGATTTATTCCAGGAAATCCCCAACGAAAAATGCACACAATTCCTTCTTTTCTATCGAATTGGTCATAACCACTACCTACATTCCACAAAATTGTGCACCACAAATAGGAGCTAACGAACAGACCTGCGATCCCATAAAAAGACATCACGATTCCTTGTGGAAAAAAAAGAATTTGCTGAGATGGAAATATGGATATCAGATTCCTACCAAGATAACTGGAAGTTCCAACCGCTAAGAATCCTAGTGAACCTAAAAAAAGGATACAGGCCCAGCAAAAATTACTTGTTTTTCGAGACCCCCTTATAAGTTCTATCCATATATGTTCTGATCGCCAATTCATACTATACTAGATCCAGTTGCATTCGATTGGAATTGAGAGAATAACCCAAATTTGACTTTACCTTTCTTGATCCCGAAGTAACTTTCATCAACTAGCACTATTCTGATGTGGAGTAATTGGTTAGATACATTGACCTTCTATTAAAAATATTTACTGATCCATTTTTAACCAGCTATATATATATACATGCATTTATGCAGATAGCATGTATCCGCATACATAACAGTTCTTTCATTTGTGTGTGGAAAGAGCCACATATCGTACCATATTGCACTAAAAAAATATCTGTATTATGATACAGTGTTGAAATAAATTGATAGGATTTGGTCCCATTGGATCTAGACAATCTTATTTTTTTGGACATGAAGAGATAAAGAAGCCATTGCAATTGCCGGAAATACTAGGCCCACTAAAGGCACAAAAATAGAGGGTAAGTTGAGATCTGTCATAGAATGGGTGCCTCGATTTAATATTTGTATCTATATATTTGTATCTATTAGAAAGATATCTTATGATATGATAAGTATATCTATTATAAGTAATATTAGGTAATATTGACTATTGTATTTTATAGTATATTATACTACTAAGTATATATAAACAATTAAGTATATATAAATATATAATTTCTAAATAATATATTTATATTAAAATAGAAATTTGAAATATAAAAATAATATTAAAATATTAAATTTAAAGAAAAAAAATTATCCGAAACTTCTGACTCTTACTAGAAAGTGTAACTTATATCACCAAAGAACATTTTTCTTAGTTTTTTTTTATTATGATGAACTAAATACTTGTTCGCTACAAACAAAATAACTGAATCTAGTGCTATACTTTAATTTTTTGAATTTTGATTCAAGGGAAAGAAACCATGGAGCTGAAATAACTCACTTAGAACACCTTTTAAAGGATTACGTGGTACGATTGGGTCAAATAAGCCTTTATGGAATAAATAGTCAGCCGCTTGTGAACCATCGGGTACTGTCCTATTCAATGTTTGTTCAATTACTCTTTTACCCGCAAATGCAATGTACGCATTAGGTTCAGCAATAATGATATCTCCCAACATACCAAAACTGGCTGTTACTCCACCGGTTGTAGGAGATGTAAGGACTGGTACATAGAATAACTTTTTAGTGGATTGGTAATTATATGAAGCAGAAGATATTTTAGCCATTTGCATCAAGCTCAAACTTCCTTCTTGCATGCGTGCTCCTCCAGAAGCACACACAATAATGACAGGTAGAGATCGATTAGTAGCATACTCAATCAAACGAGTGATTTTCTCACCTACTACAGATCCCATACTACCTCCCATGAACTTAAAATCCATAACCCCAATTGCTGCGGGAATACCGTTTAGTTGACCTATGCCTGTTTGAACAGCTTCAGTTAAACCTGTCTTTCTTTGATAAGAATTGATACGATCTTTATAAGGTTCCTCTTCTGAATGAAATTGAATGGGGTCCATAGAAACCATATCTTCATCCATAGGATCCCAAGTGCCCGAATCAATCGAAAGTTCGATTCTATCTGAACTACTCATTTTCAAATAATATCCACACTGTTCACAAACATTCATTTTTGACCTAAGAAGTTTTTTATAATTTAATACATAACAATTTTCGCATTGAACCCATAAATGTCTGTATTTTTTATTTATATCGAAATCATTAGATCTTCCTCTTATATTGAAATCACTGCCATTATTACGAGTTCTTATACTAAAACTTCCACTTTCACTACCACTTACATTTTCAGTACAAATGAAATTATAAATGTAACTGTCACTGTAATTGTCAGTACCACCTGAAATGGAACTATTAATACTGACTTCAAAACGAAGATAACTATTAATGCAACTATTAATGTGATTAGTCCAACTAGATTGAGTATCATACATGTAATGATAATAGTAGTGATTGTTTCTCTTAGACCCCCTATTCAAAAAACTAGAAAAAAAACCTTCTAATTCACTCAGAAAAGAACTATCATTGTCAATCTCAAAACTATGATTTTCAATATCAAAATATACGGAATAACTGTCACCATTACTATCCCTAACTAAAAAAGTGTCATCAGAGATCAAACTCCAAATATCCCTGATACCAAATAAATAATCAACATTACTGAAACTATAACTAACACTATCACTCCAATTTTTCTCCATATCATTTAGAAGGGGTTCATCATTTCCACTGGTATGGCCAATAGCATCAAGACTTCCCATTGATTTACTTAAACCATACCTATGTTCTAACTTTAACTTCTCGTTAGACAACATCGAATTGAACCACCATTTTTCCATAGAATCTTCCTGCCCCCTATTTGATGAAAATACAATAGATGAATAGTCATTCGATGAATAATTATTTTACTATTTTATTTCCTATCAGAATTAAGCATATGAGGATTAGGATTGTTAACTAATAATAAGTGAGTATTGAAAGAAATGATTCTCTTTTTTTTTTTTTTTTTGAATCCGAGATAGCACTTCAATATCTATCTATATAGAAAGATTTTTTTTTTCAATTAAAATAAA